TTAATGATTCATATAAATCACTTAGTGGAAAATGTCCTGAATAAACCCAACGAGTAACTAATAATCCTGTTATACAGGAAAAAGTCATTATCATCCCCTTTTCGGATGAATCATATAGTTTTACGATTTCATCGACTAAAAAAGTTATGAAATGAATTGTAATTACAATTGAAACAATCGAAAAAGAAATATGAGTTAATATATGCTCTAAAGTTGAAAATATCATAAATTTTTTTAAGGAGTCCCATAATTATAAAAAGGAAATCGGAAATTGAATTCATTATAGGATCTATTTACTTTTTTTAGGAGATGACATGCCGCCACTCGGACTCGAACCGAGATGCTCTAGCACTGCTTCCTAAGAGCAGCGTGTCTACCAATTTCACCATAGCGGCTTGTCTTGAATTCATAATACCCTATGAATAAGCAATCGTCTAGATTTAAGAATTAAATTGTTGCAATATTTTTTAGGAAAGATTCAAATTGATGAATAAAAATTCGTTCAAAGTTCAAATAGGTATTTGAAGGTTCATTATTTGAATTTAGGGTTTTAGTTTTAGTGTGTATTTTAGACTCTCCTCGACTTGAACTCTTGGAAAACTAGATAGTCCAACTATGAATTAAGGGATAGAACCTCCCCCCCCAAAAAAACATTTTTGTTTTGTTTTAATGAACTGTTTTTGATTTATTTGATTTCAAACATCGAAACCAAAAAATCCATTTTATCAATGAACAAAAAAATTTTGGATCAGTAAAAATTGACACATATTTATCCAAAAAAACTTGTTAAGTGTTTTTGAGTGGATTGATGGCAATAAATATATGGGAGTCTATATAGGAATTCATAGAAAATCCAAAAAGAAGAAAGTTGCACAAAAAGGTTTAGAATTTTAATCAATTAGTTTCAATGATTTTGATTTTTGACTCGCCTTTCTATAGAGAAAACGTGGATCTAGAGAAAAAAGTTATATTATTGCTTATATTATTGTAAGAAACAGGCTGATGGGGAAAATAATACTCCCCACCTTGGAAATGAGAAAATATACTAAAAAGACAATTACGTATTTTATGTTTTTTTGTCAAAAAAAAGGATTCTTTTTTTTTTTTTTTGAATTCAGTACGGTAAAGAGAAAAATCCTTATTCTAATTCTAAGAGCGAAACAAATTCCATTTCCTATTGATTAACTCAACAGGGAATGGAAAGCGGGAATTTTATTTTCGAAATGAAATGAGTCAATTTTTGAGTCAAGCCGATTCAGATTATTGTAACATGTTATGTTTTATTACTTATTTTATTTGTTTGTTGCACAAAAAAACTTTTGGAATTCCCGGTAGAAATAGATTTCCCTAAGGAAAACGCTTTTAACGCTGCCCAATACCCCTTCCTTTTCCAAAAATTTTTACGAATACGCTTTTTTGATGCAGAAGTACGTTTTTTTGGAACTGCCATTTAAATAAAAATTAAGAGATTACTCATTGGTATAGCTGGATGTGAAAGACATCTATTGTTCAAAAGAAATTTGCGCTTTGCCAATTCATTATGTATTTCTTTTCTAGATAATATTTTTGATTCTAAAATCAAAAAGAATACATAAGATGCGTGAAAGATATGGGAAAATTGCATAAACTATTTTTATTACTAAAAAAAAAAAAGAATATTCTTTTTTTTTTAGTAACTTGTCAAATTCGCGAAAAATATGCCTAATTTAACTTGTTTAACTTGAATTTGAAAGTTCGAAGGAGACTAGTAATTAATCTGCTTTTTTCATATGATTTGACCAATTGTAACTTCTTGATTTGAATATTTGAAGTATTTAGCAGAAACTTATAAAGAATAAGTATAAAAAGAAATAAAAATTCAAAAATTCTATTTCTATTTAAGTTAGTGCATATCTTTATTTTTTTATTGACTCCTTTCAAATCAAAAAGAGGTAAGATCCGGTGAATCGGAAACAATTAATATTAATTAAGAATTAAAAAACTTTTTTTATGGAACAGACATATCAATATGCGTGGATCATACCTTTCCTTCCACTTCCAGTTCCTATGTTAATAGGAGTGGGACTTCTTCTTTTTCCGACAGCAACAAAAAATCTCCGTCGTATGTGGGCTTTTTCGAGTATTTTATTGTTAAGTATAATCATGATTTTTTCAACTAATCTGTCTATTCAGCAAATAAAAAGCAGTTCTATCTATCAATATGTATGGTCTTGGACCCTCGATAATGATTTTTCTTTAGAATTTGGCTACTTGATCGATCCACTTACTTCTATTATGTCAATGTTAATCACTACTGTTGGAATTATGGTTCTTATTTATAGTGATAATTATATGGCTCACGATCAAGGATACTTGAGATTTTTTGCTTATATGAGTTTTTTCAGTACTTCGATGTTGGGATTAGTTACTAGTTCGAATTTGATACAAATTTATATTTTTTGGGAATTGGTTGGAATGTGTTCCTATCTATTAATAGGGTTTTGGTTCACACGAACTCCTG